TTTTTATTTTTATATTAATATTTACTGTAAAAAAAGCGAGGTTGGCTCTTGTTTTCTTAAAAAAAAAAAATTTAAAAAAATTTAAATTATAAGCTAAATTTTCAAAAAAGTTTATTTCTAAAAGAAACTTATAGGTTATTATATAATAATTATTTATTGTACATTAATATTTATTATTTAATATATTATTATACAATAAATAATTTATTATATAATAAATATTTATTAATTAATATACATATATATAGTTTAATATTGAATCTATCCTCTATGTAGAGGATAGATTTATATTATTATAATATATTTAATTAATATAATATAATAATAAATTTATATTATAATAATTACTTATTATATATTAATATTTATTATATAATACAATATTATATAATAAATAATTTATTATATAATAAATATTTATTAATTAATATATATATATATAGTTTAATATTGAATCTATCCTCTACATAGAGGATAGATTTATATTATTATAATATATTTAATTAATATAATATAATAATAAATTTATATTATAATAATTACTTATTATATATTAATATTTATTATATAATACAATATTATATAATAAATAATTTATTATATAATAAATAATTATAATAATAATTTCATATATATATATAATTTTACAATAAAATTATAATTAAATAAATATTAATATATAAAAATAATTAATATTTATATAAATATATTATTATAAGAGCTTAATTAAGGATCTTCCTTTTTTTGTAAACAAAAAAAAAAAAGGAAGATCAATTACCTACTAAGATAAAGATTTATCAATATAATATTTATAAATTATTAAAAATATATTTTATTAATATTGCCATGATTTATTAATAATTAATAAATATTTATATTATATAAATATTATTAATTCCTTGTATTATTAATAATGCATATATCCTTTCTATTATATAAATGTTATTAATTCCTTGAATTGTTAATAATGCATATATCCTTTCTATTATATAAATGTTATTAATTCCTTGAATTGTTAATAATGCATATATCCTTTCTATTATATAAATGTTGTTAACTTCTTGAATTGTTAATATACATATATATTTATTATATAATATATATATATATTTTAATTTTTAGTATACATTTATTATATATTATATTATTAATTTAAGGGCCAATTACTATTTAATTAATATAAATTAATAAATTAACTACTTATAGGGCTTATTAAATTAGGTAAATGGTATCTATTAATTCCCCCGATTAATTAGTATAAAATATCATCTATATTTAGTTATTTATATAAAATTATAATTCGTGACCGTCTAAGGGCCAATTACTATTTAATTAATATAAATTAATAAATTAACTACTTATAGGGCTTATTAAATTAGGTAAATGGTATCTATTAATTCCCCCGATTAATTAGTATAAAATATCATCTATATTTAGTTATTTATATAAAATTATAATTCGTGACCGTCTAAGGGCCAATTACTATTCAATTATTATTTATTAGTTTGATTCTAGCTAATTTATTAGCTTATATGAAGAATTACATGTAAAAATAAATAAATTTTATATTTATTTCAGTAATAAGTATTTATTGAGTAAAAAGTTTTATATAAGGTATTTTATTAAAATAGATGAATGTTGTGCCAGCATTCGCGGTTATACAATTTATTTATGTTAATTATTTAGGTTTAAAATTATTTATATAATTTAGATTTAAAAATATTTAAATTTAGGTGGAATTTATTTTTTAGTTATAATCTGTTATAATATATTTATAAACCATATTATTAAACTAGGATTAGATACCCTATTATTTTTGGCTTATACGAGCGGGACAATAGTAGTTATGTACTATGAAATTCAAAGAATTTGGCGGTGATTTATATCTTTTTAGAGGAATCTGATCTTTAATCGATAAACCACGATATGTTTTACCTTTTAATTACTTGTATATCTCTATGTAAGGAATGTTTTACAAAGAATATTTTCTTTTTTTGTATAAAATTATTTTAGGTCAAGGTGCAGTTTTTATTAAGGATGGTTTGGGTTACTTTAGTTTTATTTTTTAATTATATAATTATTTATAAATATAATACAGTTAGGATTTAATAGTAATTTTAATTACTTTATTAATTTGAATTCAGTTCTAATTCATGTACATATCGCCCGTCACTCCTATGCATAGGATAAGTCGTAACAAAGTAATTTTACCGGAAGGTGAGGTTAGATAAAGCAAAGTGTAGCTTATAAAAGTTTATTACTTACATTAATAAGAAAATCAATTAATTGATTCGTTTTGATAGTTATGGTTTTTTTTTTTTTTTTTTTTTTTTTTTTTAATTTAATTTATTTTAGTATTTGAAAAGAAATTATTTATTAAGTTTTAACTGATAAGTTTTCTTTTTTATAGTGGAAAAATTTTTTAGTACCTTTTGTATCAGGGTAATTTTAAATATTGAATTTATTTTTTTTTCCCGAATTAAAATGATTTATTTTAGATTTCTATTAGTTGTTTTATAAACTTTAGTTATTTTATATTGGTAATTAAAAGTTATACGTTTTTTATTATATCTGGTTATTTAAGATTTAATTTAATTATAGATTTTATTTTAAGTCTTATATATATGGGGGATAATCTCTATTTTTTATTAAAATTTTTATTTATATATTTTTTTATATTTTTAGTATTAAGAATTTAAGTTTGTATTAAATTGAAAATTTTATTTAGTATTTTTTATTATTTAATTTTTTATTAAGTTTTTTAATTGAATTTATATGTTTAATAAATATTGATTTAATTAGTATAATTTTTAGTTAATTTACTATGAATTCGACAAATATTAGTATTCAACTGTTTATCAAAAACATTTCCTTTAGAATAATTTTTGAAGGTATATTCTGCTCAATGATTAATTTTAAATAGCTGCAGTATATTGACTGTACAAAGGTAGCATAATAATTAGTTCATTAATTGTGAACTGGAATGAATGAATTTATGAAATACTTATTTTATTTATTTTATTATTAAAATTTTATTATTAGGTTAAAAAGCTTAATTAATTTTTAGGGACGATAAGACCCTATAGAGGTTTAATTTTAATTTTTATTTGAATATTTTATTGTTTTATTAATTTTTAATAAGTTTATTATTTTTTCTGGGGCGGAAGATAAATTTTAACTTTATTTTTTTTGTTCATTAATTTGTGATTGTGTTGATCTGAAATTTTTTTGATTATAAGAATAAGTTACCTTAGGGATAACAGCGTAATTTCAATGGGGAGTTCTTATTTATATTGAAGTTTGCGACCTCGATGTTGAATTAAGATTAGATTTTGGGGTAGTTTTTAATTTTCTAAGTCTGTTCGACTTTTAAATTCTTACATGATTTGAGTTCAGACCGGTGTAAGCCAGGTTGGTTTCTATCTTAAAATTTTTCTATTAAATTAGTACGAAAGGACCATTTAATACAATACAATAAATTGTTATATTTTAGTTGATTTGGCAGAATATTATGCATTAAATTTAGAATTTAAATATATAATTAAGGTTATATTCAATAATTATATTTTTAACATTTTTTGTTTTGATAGTTATAGTATTATTATCAGTTGGGTTTTTTACTTTATTAGAACGTAAAGTTTTAAGTTACTGTCAGTTGCGGTTAGGTCCTAATAAGGTTGGTTATCATGGTATTTTTCAACCTTTTAGAGATGGCTTAAAGTTATTTTTAAAGGAGTCTTCTTGACCATTAAATTCAAATATCTTAATTTACTATTTATGTCCTTTGTTTAGATTAATTCAGTCTTTATTTATTTGAATTCTTTTTCCATTTTATATTAATTGTATTGAATTTAGATTTGGCTTGTTATTTTTTTTAAGGTGCTCTAGCTTAAGAGTTTATTCTTTAATAATTTGTGGTTGATCTTCGAATAGAATTTATTCAGTTTTGGGTTGTTTGCGTAGAATTTCTCAGTCAATTTCTTATGAAGTAACTTTGTCTTTAATTTTACTTTGTTATTTTTTAATAATTGAAAGTTATACTTTATATGATTTATATTTATATCAATTTTATTTATGGTTTGTTTTTATTTCCTATCCTTTGTTTTTTTGTTGGCTTTCTTGTTGCATGGCTGAAACTAATCGTTCTCCATTTGATTTTTCTGAAGGAGAGAGAGAGTTAGTATCTGGATTTAATGTTGAATATGGTTCAGGCGGTTTTGCTTATTTATTTATTTCAGAATATTCAAGTATTATTTTTATTAGAGTTATTAGTGTTATACTTTTTTTGGGGGGGGATTATATGTCTATTTTTTTTTTTGTGAAGTTAGTTTTTTTATGTTATTTTTTTATTTGAGTCCGTTCTTCTTTTCCACGTTATCGTTATGATAAATTAATATTTTTATCTTGGAAATGTTATTTGCCAATTAGATTGAATTATGTATTTTTTTTTTGTTTTTTAAAGGTGTTAGTTTTTTATCATTTTTTTTTGTGAAGTCATTAAAATTTTTTTTATCTATCCTATATTTTCAAAATATATGCTTTTATTTAAGCTAAAAGACTATTTATTTAAGAAATCTCATATTTTTGTAATAATAGGGTCTGTAATAAAATATAAGAAATATATTAATGTTAGGTTAAATCCTGTATTAATATATGGTAATTCTACAGGGCGTGCACCGATTCAGGTTAATATCATTACTATTGAAATATATAATCAAAAATTAATTTGTCTTATAGGGTAGAATTCAATTCCTTTAAATTTTATTTTTATTCTGAATGGTAAGATGGTTAAAACTAAGATTGAAATAAATAGTGCTATTACCCCTCCTAGTTTGTTAGGAACAGATCGTAGAATTGCATATGCAAATAAGAAGTATCATTCTGGTTGAATATGAATTGGTGTAATTATAGGATTTGCTGGAATGAAGTTATCAGGGTCAGCCAAAAGATATGGTTCTATTAGATTTATTGTTACTAAAGTTGTTATAACAATTATAAAGCCTATAATATCTTTAATTGAAAAGTATGGGTGGAATGGGATTTTGTCAATGTTTGAGTTGATTCCAATTGGGTTATTAGACCCAGTTTCATGTAGAAATATTAAATGAATAATTGTTATAGCAGAAATTAGAAAAGGTAGTATAAAATGTAATCTGAAAAATCGTGATAAAGTTGCATTATCTACGGCAAATCCCCCTCAGATTCATTTTACTAGAGTATCACCAGTGTATGGAATTGCAGATAGTAGGTTTGTAATTACAGTAGCCCCTCAAAAAGATATTTGTCCTCAAGGTAATACATACCCTAGAAAAGCTGTTGCTATTGTTGTTAGTAGTATTATTAGTCCTATTATTCATGTTTTTTTTATTTTGTATGAACCATAGTAAATTCCTCGTCCTGTATGTATATATAAGCATACAAAAAATAGTGATGCACCATTTGAGTGTATTGTTCGTATTATTCAACCATAATTTACGTCTCGTGAAATATGTCTAATTCTATTGAAAGCTATTTCAATATTGGAAGTGTAATGTATGGAAAGTATAATTCCTGACACAAGTTGAATTATTAAACATATTCCTAATAGTGATCCAAAATTTCATCATGCCGATAGATTGATTGGTGCTGGTAAATCGATAAGTGAATTATTAATAATTTTAATTATTATATTTCTTTTTCGTAAAGGTTTATTCATAGTTTTTAGATCGTAATGGTCCTTCATGATGTTTAACGATTTTTGCAATTGCAATTATAGATAATAGTAAGTAAAGAATTATTATTATTGTAAGTGCTATAGTTTTATTGTATATTTTTGCTAAAGAAATTTTTTCAATTTTTTCTTCAGTTAATTCTTGGTTTTCAATAATTTGTTCTTCAATTATTATTTCGTCAAATATTATTAATATCATTATAATTAGTGATAATGATTTTAAATTTAATTTAAATTTTTCATTTGATGCAATTCTTCTTATGTAAGTGAAAATAATTAATAGACCTCCAATTATTATTAAAAAAGTAATTATAATAAATCATGATGATGATATTATTTTATTTATAATTAAAGTTATCATTATGGTTTGAATCAAAAGAGAAATTCCTATAGATATAGGAGTTTTAATAATTAGAGTTAATGTTGATGTGACTATTATACATTTAAATATTGTTATTTTTATTTCATCAAGTATTTTATTAAAATATAAATTTTGGAGATTTATGATGTCATGTTTTGATCTTGATGATATATTAGGGAAAGTTATGACCATAATTAGTTTACAAAACTAATATTTTATTTAAATTACTAATACTTAGTTACTAATGAGTTTTGTTTTGGTTTATTTAATGATTATAGGTTTATTTTGTTTTATTTTTGTTCGTAAGCATATTTTATTGTGTCTAATAAGTTTAGAATTTATTGTTCTTTATCTTCTTTTTCTTATTTTTTTATATTGTTTAATATATGATTATTCATTTTATTTATATATTTTGCTTATAACATTTTTTGTATGTGAAGGTGCTTTAGGATTATCAGTTTTAGTATCTATAATTCGTAGTCATGGCAATGATTATTTAAATTCTTTAATTTTATGATAGGGATTTTTTTTTATATGATTTTTATGATCCCTTTGGTTTATTTGAATTGTATTGTTATTATACAATATAGATTTTTTCTAATTTTAATATTTTTATTTATTAGAAATTTTGAGTTTTTTTTTTGTAGTTTAAGATATATATTTGGGTTAGATTGCTTTTCTTATTGGTTAATTGTTTTAACATTTTATATTACTTGTTTAATATATTTATGTTGTATGAGTTTGTGTTTAAATTTAAGTTTTTGTTATTTGATTTTTGTTAATTTTTCTTTGTCTTTTTTTTTGTATCTTGTTTTTTGTTTTTTAAATTATTTGTTTATATATATATTTTTTGAACTTAGTTTGGTTCCTTTATTTATTATTATTATAGGTTGAGGTTATCAACCTGATCGTCTTATTTCAGGTTTATATCTTTTTTTTTATACTTTATTTGCTTCCTTACCATTATTTTTATTTTTAGTATATATTTATTATAATTATGGAAGTTTATTTTTTGATTATTTTTTTGGAATAAGTTTTAATTTTTTTATTCATTTAGTCTCTGTATTTGCTTTTATAGTAAAGTTACCTTTATTTATATTTCATTTTTGGCTTCCAAAGGCTCATGTTTATTCACCTATTTTTGGATCTATAGTTTTAGCAGGGGTTTTATTGAAAATTGGTGGTTACGGGATTATTCGTTTTATATTTATATATGAATATATTTTTAATAAGTATTCTTATTTATGGTATTCTTTGGCATTATTTGGTTCTTTTTTGGTAAGATTGATTTGTTTAATTCAAGGTGATATTAAATGTTTAATTGCTTATTCTTCAGTGGCTCATATAGGTTTATCTTTAATAGGTTTATTAACTATAACTAAAACTGGTCTTGTAGGGTGTTATTTTATAATAATTGCTCATGGTCTTTGTTCATCAGCTTTATTTTGTTTATCAAATATTAGATATGAGCGTTTTATTAGGCGAAGATTTTTTTTAAATAAGGGATTAATTACTTTTATGCCTAGTATTTCTTTTTTTTGGTTTATTTTTTGCTCATTTAATATGAGATGTCCTCCTAGATTAAATTTTTTAAGAGAGGTTTACATTATTATTAGAATAATAATGTTTTGATTTGGTTCAGGGGTTTATTTTATTTTAATTTCTTTTATTAGAGCTTTTTTTAGTTTTTATTTATTTAGCTACTCTAATCAAGGGGTTTTTCATAATTCTTATTGTTTTTCTTTTGTTACTTTACGTGAATATTTTTTATGTCTTTTACATATAGTACCTATTGTTTATATAGTTTTAATTATTGACTTATTTTTTTAATCTAAGTATTTTATTAAAAATAAAGATCTGTGGAATCTTAGACGCTAATTAATTTATTTATAGCCTTAGATTAATGTTTAATATGAATTATTATGTTATTTATTTTTATATTTTTTTTTTTTTTTCTATTTTAATGCTATATTTTGGAATTCATTTTTTTTGTTTAGATTTTTGTATTTTTATAGAGATTAAATTGTTTTCTTTAAACTCAGTTGTTGTTTATTATGTTTTGTTTTTAGATTGGGTAAGTTTAATTTTTTGTTCAGTTGTTATATTTATTTCTTCTATGGTTATTTTATATAGGTGTCAGTATATAGGTTATAGAAGTTATTCTTCTCTACGATTTTTATATTTAGTAGTTATATTTATTATAAGAATACTTTTAATAATTATTAGTCCAAATTTATTAAGTATTTTGGTTGGTTGAGATGGTTTAGGGTTAGTTTCTTATTGTTTAGTAATTTATTACAGTTCTATATTAAGGTATTTATCTGGTTTAATTACTTGTATAACTAATCGTTTAGGAGATATTGGGCTTTTAATTTCATTAAGGTGAATATTTGGATATGGAGGTTGACATTTTATGTTTTATAATGGTTATATGACTATGAATTTATTTATTGTTTTATCTTTTTCTTGTTTTACTAAGAGAGCTCAAATTCCTTTTTCGTGCTGGCTTCCAGCTGCTATAGCAGCTCCCACACCAGTTTCAGCTCTTGTTCATTCTTCTACTTTGGTCACAGCAGGTGTATATCTTTTATTACGGTTTTTTAGTAATTTATTTATTTCAAGTAATTTTCTTTTGTATTTAAGTTTATTTACATTAATTTTTTCTTCTTTATGTGCAAATTATGAGTATGATTTAAAGAAAATTATTGCATTATCTACTTTAAGTCAGTTGGGTTTAATAATGACTTCTTTATATTTAGGTTTACTTGAATTAAGTTATTTTCATTTATTAACACATGCTATGTTCAAGTCTATACTTTTTTTATGTGCTGGAATTTATATTTATTATATATATGATAATCAAGATATTCGTTTAATAGGTTCTTTATGTTTATTTATACCAGTTACTTCAGTTTGTTTTAATATTTCAAGTATAGCTTTATGTGGAATTCCCTTTTTGTCTGGGTTTTACTCTAAAGATTTTTTTGTTGAAATGTCTGTTTTTAATGGATTAAATTTTATTTTTTATGGTTTAATTTATTTAAGATTAGGTTTAACTTGTTGTTATTCTTTTCGTTTGTTTTATTATAGAATTTTTTATAATTTAAATGTTATTAGTTTAATATGTTTTCAGGATAATTTAGATTATATAAAATTAAGGATTTCTTTTCTTTCAATTTTTTCTGTTTCTTTTGGTTGTGGGTTCATTTGAATAATAAATTGTGATTTAATATTTTTATTACTTCCATTTTATATTAAAATTTTAAGTATTCTATTTGTTTTAATAGGGTTTTTTATAGGTTTAGAAATTTTTAGTTTTAGGTATGTTTTCAATTTAAATTATTATTACTTTAATAGATTTATATGATTTATGAATAGTCATTTATTTTATTTATATAGGGTTGTTTATAACAGTTCATGATTTTTAGATTCTATTATATTTTGGGGTGAATATTATGGGGGTAGAGGTGTTTCTAATTTTTTATCTTATTTTTCGAATTTTATACAAAATTTTATGTATTTTTCTTTTAGAGTTTCATTATTTTCTTATTTTTTATGATTTATTTTGGTTTTTTAATTGCAAATGGCTTAAATTAGAGTATAATATTGAAGATATTAGGGTGATTAAATTCTTGCAGTAATTCATAAGTTTGTTAACTTTTTTTTTAGTGAAAGTAAAATGTTTTAAATTAAACTATGTGAATATGATAAAGAGGTAAACGGAATTTAACCGCTTTAAAAATTAGTTAGAAGCTATTTTTATTCTTTTCCTCTTTTAATTGGAATGTAGTTCAATATTTTTATTAACAATAAAATGCCTCTATTATTTTGGCTTCAATTAAAACATGAAGATATTTTTCTTTATTTTTAGGTCGAAACTAAATGTAATATATTACTTCTATGTTAAAGATTGACTCTTAAGTACTTTTTAATTGCAAATTAAATGTTATTTTTAACTACAATCCTAGTTAGTTCATTTTAGTATTCCTTGAAATCATTCATTATATAATCCAATTAAAAGTGTAGTAATAGTTAAATAGGATGTTATTATTCATAATTTAATTGAAACATATTTTAATGAGAAAATCATAGGTATAATAATGATGATTTCAATATCAAAAATTAAGAATAAAACTGCGATTAGAAAAAAATGAATTGAAAAGGGTAATCGTTTATTAGATATAGGATTAAAGCCACATTCAAATGGTCTTGCTTTTTGTTTATCGATAATTATTTTTTTTCTAATTAATATAATAATTAAAGTAAGTCTAATTGTAATTAGTGAAATTATTATTATGTAAATTAGTGTAATATTTATTATTTACTTCAGATTTATGAACTTTTTAGTTGGAAGCTAATTATACTAATTATATTAAGTAAATTTATCTACCTCATCAGTAAATTATTATGTACAGAAATAATCATACAACGTCTACAAAGTGCCAGTATCATGCTGAAGCTTCAAATCCAATATGATGTTTATTAGATATATGAAGTATATTAATTCGTGATGTTGATACAATAATAAATACTGTTCCAATGATAACGTGAATTCCATGAAATCCTGTTCTTATAAAGAATGTAGAACCATAAATTGAGTCAGCAATAGAGAATGAAGACTCATAGTACTCGTAGAATTGAAGTGAGGAAAAGTATAATCCTAAAATAATTGTGATAATTGTTCTTTGAATTAATTGTGAGTAATTTTTATTTAATATTGCATTGTGAGCTCAGGTTATTGATATGCCTGATGAAAGTAAAATCATTGTGTTTAACATTGGAATGTTTATTGGGTTAAATACTTTGATTCCTAAAGGTGGTCATATTATTCCAATTTCTATATTTGGTGATAGCCTTCTGTGTAGGAATGTTCAGAAGAAAGATGAAAAGAATATAATTTCAGAGATAATAAATATGATTATACCAATCTTTATTCTTAAAGAAACTTTATTAGTGTGTATTCCTTGAAATGTTGATTCTCGGGTGACATCTCGTCATCATTGAATTATTGTTAGTACAATAATTGTAATACCGATTAAGATAAGTATTTGGTTTGTTTTATGGAATCATATAATTATACCAGATGTTATTGTTATTAGACCTATAGATCCTGAGATAGGTCAAGGTCTATTATCTACTAAATGAAATGGATGATTTTTCATTTAAATTTCTCTAGAATATAAAGTTCTTAATGTTATGAATACATATGCTTGGATAATTGCAACGGCTGCTTCAAAAGTTATTAAAGTAACAAAGATTGTTATGGAGATAAATATAACTATTATATTTCTTGAACAGTTATTTCCTAGTAATGATATAAGTAGATGACCAGCAATTATATTTGCTGTTAGTCGGACAGCTAATGATCCCGGTCGAATAAGATTTCTGATTGTTTCAATTATTACTATAAATGGTATAAGAGCTCTTGGAGTTCCTGTAGGAACTGTATGAGTAAATATTTTATTTGTTTTATTAATTCATCCGTATATTATTATTCCTGATCACAAAGGTAAAGCTAAGGTTAAAGAGTAAGTTAAATGGGACGATGAAGTAAAAATATAAGGAATAAGTCCTATTAAGTTATTAATTAAAATTATTAAGAAAATACTAATTAATATAAGTCTTGTTCCTTTGTATTTTATGAGTATTTTAATTTCTTTATTTAATATATTAATAGTTTTGTTAAAGTAAATGTATTGTTTGTTTGGTAAGTTTCAAAATTTTAGTGGTAGGACAATTATAATTAAAGTGATTCTGACTCAGTTTAAAGAAAAAGATCCAGTACATGGGTCAAATGTTGAAAATAAATTTGTTATCATTTTCAGTGTAAGTTTATGTTTTTTGAAATTAAATTGGTTTTTAAGGGAATATTTTTATTAAAATAGATTGTTGATATAGTAACTATTATACTTATATTGAATAAAATTATTAGAGTAAGTCATCATATTGGTGCTATTTGAGGTATAAAGAGTTATTTCGTAAGAAATAATTTTAATTTGACGAATTAATGTTTTTTAAACTAAACTCTCTCATTAGAAGTATTCGCTTTGTTACTATAATTTGGTTTAAGAGACCAACACTTGCATTTAAGTAATCTAATGAGTTATTTGAGATTCAATTTAAGAATGATTTAAAGTTTACTGATTCTATAACAATTGGTATGAATCTATGATTGGACCCACAAATTTCTGAGCATTGTCCGAAAAATAATCCTGGTCGAGAAATTAGAATATTCCCTTGATTAATTCGTCCAGGTGAGGCATCAATTTTAATTCCTAGGGATGGAATTGTTCATGAGTGAATTACATCAGCTGACGTAATTAAAATACGAATTTGAGTATTAAATGGAAGTACTATACGATTATCTGTGTCTAGTAAACGAAATTCGTTTTTGTTTAATTGAGGTGTTGGTTTCATGTATGAATCAAATTCAATTGATTTAAAATCTGAATATTCATAAGATCAGTATCATTGATGTCCAACAGCTTTAACAGATACTAAAGGGGCTTTTGTTTCTTCAATTATGTATAAAATTCGTAATGATGGTATAGCAATAAAAATAAGCATTAATGCTGGAGTTAAAGTTCAAATCAATTCAATTAATTGACTTTCTAATAAAAATCGATTGTTAAGTTTTGTTAGTATAAGTGTTGTTATAATGTATCCTACAGTAAATGTAATTATTATAATAATTATTATTGCATGATCATGAAATATAATTAGTTGTTCTATTATTGGTCTTAAAGGATCTTGAAATATTATATAAACTCATGAGTTAATTTCTAAAAAAATATAATTATTTATAAATGAATCTTAAATTCATTGCATAAAGTTTCTGCCATATTAGATTAGTTAGTTATAATAGGCAATTCATTATATGAGTGTTCATTAGGAGGAGTAGATTGTATTCATTCAATCGAAGAATAATTGTAAGTTTTAAAAACTGGTACACGTTTAGAGATAAATCTTTCTCAGATTATAAAAATTAGTATAAAAATTCTTATTATTGAAATTAATCTTCCAATTGAAGACAGAGTATTTCAGGTAGTGAATGTGTCTGGATAATCTGAGTATCGTCGAGGTATACCTCTTAATCCTAAGAAGTGTTGTGGGAAAAATGTTAAATTAACTCCTATAAAAAGTGTTGAGAATTGAATTTTAAGTCATTTTGGATTTAAAGTTGTACCTCTTAATAAAGGGTATCAGTGAATAAATCCTGCTATAATAGCAAATACTGCTCCTATAGATAGAACATAATGGAAGTGAGCAACTACATAGTATGTATCATGTAAAACGATATCAATTGATGAGTTTGATAAAATAATTCCTGTTAAACCTCCAATAGTAAATAAGAATACAAATCCTGCAGATCATATTATAGAAATTGATATTTTTAAAGTCACACCATGTATTGTAGCTAACCAGCTGAATACTTTAATACCAGTTGGTACTGCAATAATTATAGTAGCTGATGTAAAATAAGCTCGAGTATCTACATCTATCCCTACTGTAAATATATGGTGTGCTCATACAACAAATCCTAGAATTCCGATAGATATTATAGCATAAATTATTCCGATGTATCCAAATGATTCATTCTTACCTCTCTCTTGTATGATAATGTGAGAAATTAAGCCAAATCCAGGTAAAATTAAAATGTAAACTTCTGGGTGCCCAAAAAATCAAAATAAATGTTGGTAAAGAATTGGATCCCCTCCTCCTGCAGGATCAAAAAAGGATGTATTAAGGTTTCGATCTGTTAAGAGTATAGTAATAGCACCAGCTAATACTGGCAATGACAGAAGAAGGAGAATTGCAGTGATTAAAACTGATCATACAAATAAAGGAGTTTGGTCTAATTTTATTCCTGGAGATCGTATGTTTATTACAGTAGTAATAAAGTTAATTGCTCCTAAAATTGAAGAGATTCCTGCTAAATGCAGAGAAAAAATAGCAAGATCAACACTTGCACCTGAATGAGAAATATTAGAAGATAAGGGAGGATATACTGTTCATCCAGTTCCAGCACCTATTTCTACTATTGATCTTATTATTAGTAAAGTAATAGAGGGGGGAAGAAGTCAGAATCTTATATTATTTAGTCGAGGGAATGCTATATCTGGTGCAGCAATTATTAAAGGTAAGAGTCAGTTACCAAATCCTCCAATTATAATAGGTATTACTATAAAGAAAATTATAATAAAGGCATGAGAAGTAACAACTACATTATACACTTGATCGTTTCTAATAAATGATCCTGGCTGTCCTAATTCGATTCGAATAATTATTCTTAGTATTATTCCAACTATTCCTGATCATATTCCAAATATAAAATATATAGTTCCAATATCTTTATGATTAGTGGAGAATAATCATTTAATCATTAAGGTGTCTGATAAAAGAGATAAATTGTAAATTTATTTATGAATGTAAAATTCTCTTAATATAAGTTTTATATTTTATTATTAAAATTTTAAATTGCAAATTTAGAGATGGTAAATTTACCTAAAACTTAAGATTTACTTAAGTTTTAGGTAAATTTAACTTTGAAGGCTAATAGTTTTTTTAACTTAAAATCTTATGTTTTAAGTGTTAATATAAGAGGTATAATAGAAATATTAATTATTATAATTCATCTTGAACTTTTAATTGTTTTTAAGATTTTTCATTTGACTGTTAGTGAAGAAAATAAGATTGAAATGAATGATATACGTAAGTAATAGAATATTACTAAGGTTGAAGATATAATTATAATAATTCTAATTAAGAATTCTTTGCTTATAATTATTATTTGAATAACTATTAGTTTTAATATGAATCCTATTATAGGAGGCATTCCCCCTATACTTAATATAGCTATTCAGATATTTATTTTTAATCTTATTTTATTTTCGTTTAATGATAATTGATTAATATAGCTGATTTTTATTTTTTTTATAAGAAATAAAATTATAGCTAGTATTAGTGAGTATCTAATTATGTAGAATCATCAGATTGAATTTATTGAAATTGATGCTAAAATAAATCCTATATTGAAGATTGAGGAGTAACATATTATTTTTCGTAAAGAAGTTTGGTTTAATCCAAATATAGATCCAATTAATAGCGATATAATAACAAATAAGTTGTTTTTAAATATTAAGTATCTAATTATATTCAAAGGAGCAACTTTTATAAGTGTGAGAAGTAAAAACATAATTGTTAGTTCTACTCTTTCAATTATCTCGAGGATTCAATTGTGGAATGGAGCAATACCTATTTTAAGCATCATAGATCTAGTTAAGATTATTTGGTATTCAATTTTTGAATTAATTAACAATAATAATACCCCCAATATTATTATTGATGAACTAATTCTTTGAATTAAAAAATATTTAACTGACGCTTCTGATGATAAAAAATTATTGTTTGAAATTATTGGTATGACGGATATAATTGAAATTTCTAACCCTGTTCAAATGATTAATCAGTTATTGGCTGATAGAGATATAACTGTTCCTATAATTGTTATGTATAAAAATAATATTATATTGAAATTTTTAGCTATTAAAAAGAAGAGGGGTTTACCTCTATAATTAGGGTATGAGCCTAATAGCTTAATTAGCTTATCTTTTTGTAATTAGGTGTATGTTGCACATAAATTTTTGATATTTGTAGGTAAGTTTAATTCTTAGAATTGCAATAAGAGTAACTTATACATAATTTATTCTATCAAAATAATCCTTTATTCAGGCATCTTATT